GAAAATTTCATTTTCGAGTTCGAAGAGTTTTAAAAAAAATAACAAAGAAAGAAGCAAAAGCTTTTTTTTTTGTAAAAAAAAAAATAAAAGAACTTTTAAAAGGAAAGAAAATTCCATTATTTATACCGAGAGAAATATATGAATCAAGTGAAACTCAAACGGAAAAGGATTCTATAATCAGCAATAAAATAATTAATGAATCATTTAGTCAAAATAGATCTACAGGTTGGACAAATTATTCACAGGCAGAAGAAGAAATAAAACATAGAATTGATAGAAGAAACACAATTAGAAATAAAATAAAAAAAAAAAAGAAAAAGAATAATGGAGAATCACTCCCAAAAATTTGGAAAATATTAAAAAGAAAAAATATTGAATTAATAGTTAAATTTTTCATTGAAAAAATATACATAGATATATTTATATGTATCATTAATATGCGCAGAATAGCTCTACAACTTTTTATGGAATCAACCAAAAAAATTATTGAGAAATACATTCACAACAATGAAACAAATCAAGAAGGGATTAATAAAATAAAACAAAATAAAATTGACTTGATTTCGCCTATGACTATAAAGACTTTTGATAATCTTAGAAATAGTAAGCGGAAGTCACATATTTTTTTTGATTTATCTTACTTGTCACAAAAATATGTATTTTTTAAATTATCACAAACCCAAGTTATTAACTTCACTAAGTTAAGATCTATTCTTCAATATAATGGAACGTCTTTTTTTATTAAGAATGAAATCAAGGATTTTTTTGGAAGACAAGGAATATTTGATTCCGAAATAAGACATAAGAAACTTCAAAATTATGGAATGAATCCATGGAAAAACTGGTTAAGAGGTCATTATCAATACGATTTATCTCAGATTACATGGTCTAGATTAGTTCCACAAAAATGGCGAAATGGAATAAATAAATGCCATACGTCTCAAAATAAGGATTTAAGGAAATGGTATTTCTATGAAAAAGACCAATTATTTGATTACAAAAAAAAACAAAATTCGAAAGTATATTTATTACCAAATAAAGAGGATAATTTAAAAAAAAACTATAGATATGATCTTTTATCATATAAATATATTCATTCTGAAACTAAGAAGAATGAATATATTTATAGATCATCATTAGAAACAAATAAGAAGCAAGAAAATTCCAGCAGAAATAAAGAATTTAACATACTCAAGAATATTCCTATCAAGAATTATCTAGGAAAAAGTGATATTATATATATGGAAAAAAATACAGATAGAAAATATTTGAGTTGGAAATTTAATACAAATATTCAAGTTAAACCTAATAAGGACAAAATAAGGGATAAAATTCATATTTTTTATCTTCCAATTGATTCAAATTCCGAAATCAATTACAAAAAGGTCTTTTTTGATTGGATGGGAATGAATGAAAAATTCTTAATCTTAAATCGCCTCATATTGAATCCGAAAAAATTTTTATTTCCAGAGTTTGTGATACTTTATCATAAATATAAAGAGAAACCTTGGTTTATCCCAAGCAACTTACTTCTTTTTAATTTGAAGATAAATCCAAATTTTAGTGAAAATCAAAATATCAAGAGAAAGCAAGAGGAGAATGAGGATTTTTTAAATTTTAGCCCATCAAATTCAAAACAATATTTTGAATTAAAGAATCAAAACAATATTGAAGAATATTTTTTAGAATCGGTCGAAAAACTAAAAATATTCCTTAAAAGAGATTTTCCTTTGCAATTAAGATGGACTGGACGTTTGAATCAATTGAATCAAAAAATGATGAATAATATCCAGATATATGGTCTCCTGGTTAGCCTCATAAATGTAAGAAAAATTACTATATCCTATATTCAAAGGAAAGAAATGAATCTGGATATAATGAGGAGGCGTTTAAATCTTACACAATTAACGAAAAAGGGAATATTAATTATGGAACCTGCCCGTCTATCTTTAAAAAATGACGGACAGTTTTTTATGTATCAAATCATAGGTATTTCATTGGTTCATAAAAGTAAGCACCAGAGTAATCAAAGATACCGAAACCCCCAAAACGTTGCTAAGAATAATTTTGATGAATCCATTTCAAGACATAAAAGAAAAACTTTAAATAGAAACAAAAATAATTATGATTTGCTTGTTCCTGAAAAAATTTTATCGTCTAGACGTCGTAGAGAATTGAGAATTCTAATTTCTTTCAATTTGAATTTAAAGAATCAGAATGCTGTGCATAAAAATCAATTATTTTGCAAGGAGAACAAGATAAAAAACTGGAGTCAATTTTTGGATGAAAGTAAAAAAATTGACAAAAAAAAAAATGAATTAATTCAATTAAAGTTCTTTTTTTGGCCTAATTATCGATTAGAAGATTTAGCTTGTATGAATCGCTATTGGTTTGATACCAATAATGGGAGCCGTTTGAGTATGTTAAGGATATATATGTATCCCTGATTTAAAATTTTGAGTTTCCTATATATTCTGTTGTTCTATTCTATCAATCATATTTTTTTTCATTTTTCTATTGATTAATGTTAATTGATAAAATAAGGAATATATAAAGAAATTATGATTATTGTGTATACTACATTAAAATTTCTGACATTATTATTACTGATCAATAAAATAAATATCTGTAAAAAGGGGAGTGTGAAATTCTTTTATGGTAAAAAATTCATTTATTTCAATTATTTTGCAAGAACAAGAAGAAAACAAAGAAAACAGAGGATCTGTTGAATTTCAAGTAGTAAGTTTCACCAATAAGATACGGAGACTTACTTCACATTTGGAATTTCACAAAAAAGACTATTTATCTCAGAGAGGTCTGCGGAAAATTCTGGGAAAACGTCAACGCTTGCTGGCTTATTTGTCAAAAAAAAATAGATCGCGTTATAAAGAATTAATAGGGCAGTTGGGTATTCGAGAGAGAAAAACTCGTTAATTTGAAGAGTTAGTTTTAATTATTCGCTTAAAGTTTGATGAACTTCTTTTCGCTTTCAGCAATTCATGGAAGAATGAATCAGGAAAAACCTATGACTGTACCAGCTAGAAAAGACCTCATGATAGTCAATATGGGACCTCACCACCCATCAATGCATGGTGTTCTTCGACTCATTGTTACTCTAGATGGTGAAGATGTTATTGACTGTGAACCAATATTGGGTTATTTACACAGAGGTATGGAAAAAATTGCGGAAAATCGAACAATTATACAATATTTGCCTTATGTAACACGTTGGGATTATTTAGCTACTATGTTCACAGAAGCAATAACTGTAAATGGGCCAGAGCAATTAGGCAATATTCAAGTCCCTAAAAGGGCCAGTTATATCAGAGTCATTATGTTGGAGTTAAGTCGTATAGCTTCGCATTTGTTATGGCTTGGCCCTTTTATGGCAGATATTGGGGCACAGACTCCCTTCTTCTATATTTTTCGAGAAAGAGAATTGATATATGACCTATTCGAAGCTGCCACCGGTATGCGAATGATGCACAATTTTTTTCGTATTGGTGGAGTCGCTGCTGATTTACCCCATGGCTGGATAGATAAATGTTTGGATTTTTGCGATTATTTTTTAACAGGAATTGCTGAATATCAAAAGCTTATTACACGGAATCCCATTTTTTTAGAACGAGTTGAAGGAGTAGGCATTATTGGTGGAGAGGAAGCAATAAATTGGGGTTTGTCGGGACCAATGCTACGAGCTTCCGGAATACAATGGGATCTTCGTAAAGTTGATCATTATGAGTGTTACGACGAATTTGATTGGGAAGTCCAATGGCAAAAAGAGGGGGATTCATTAGCTCGTTATTTAGTACGAATCAGTGAAATGACAGAATCCATAAAAATTATTCAACAGGCCCTAGAAGGAATTCCTGGAGGGCCCTATGAAAATTTAGAAATCCGACGCTTTGATAGAGTAAAAGATACTGTATGGAATGAGTTTGACTATCGATTCATTAGTAAAAAACCTTCTCCGACTTTTGAATTGTCGAAGCAAGAACTTTATACGAGAGTCGAAGCACCAAAGGGAGAATTGGGAATTTTTCTGATAGGAGATAAGGGTGTTTTTCCTTGGCGATATAAAATTCGTCCCCCGGGGTTTATTAATTTGCAAATTCTTCCTCAGTTAGTTAAAGGAATGAAATTGGCTGATATTATGACGATACTAGGTAGTATAGATATCATTATGGGAGAAGTTGATCGTTAAAATGATAATTGATACAACAGAAGTACAAGCTATCAATTCTTTTTCTAGATTGGAATCCTTAAAAGAGGTCTATGGGATCATATGGATGCTTATCCCTATTTTTACTCTTGTATTAGGAATCACAATAGGTGTACTAGTAATTGTTTGGTTAGAAAGAGAAATATCTGCGGGTATACAACAACGTATTGGTCCTGAATATGCAGGACCTTTGGGAATTCTCCAAGCTCTAGCAGATGGTACCAAATTACTTTTCAAAGAGAATCTTCTTCCATCTAGAGGAGATACTCGTTTATTCAGTATTGGACCATCTATAGCAGTCATATCAATTTTATTAAGTTATTTAGTAATTCCTTTTGGTTATCACCTTGTTCTAGCCGATCTCAGTATCGGTGTTTTTTTATGGATTGCTATTTCAAGTATTGCTCCTGTCGGCCTTCTTATGTCAGGATATGGCTCAAATAATAAATATTCTTTTTTAGGTGGTCTACGAGCTGCTGCTCAATCAATTAGTTATGAAATACCATTAACTCTATGTGTGTTATCAATATCTCTACGTGTGATTCGTTAAGACATAAATTTCCCCCTACTTTTTTTCTTTCTAGGAAGGAAGTGTCATGAGTTGAATATATATTTTATTTTTTCATTATTAGCGGGTTGATGAAGGAAACCAGATAGTTATATGAGTGAAAGAAACGGCTTATAAATTTGCAGTAAAAGATTGAATCTCATTTCCTATGTACAAGAGTTAAGAAAAGTAAACATAAGTATTAGAGACTGTTTACCCCAAGATTGATTG